GCTTTTTAGATGATCCCTATAGATTAATTTTTTTTTTCTAGTTACTTCGTTCCCGATTTCTGTTTGGAAGAATCCTTAGGAAAATTTCTGTCTATCGAGCTAAAAGAAATTTGTAGATGTCTCTAGTAAACTAAAGTCATCATTTAATAGCTATTTTGCTTCAATCTTTCCTATACAAATCAACTTTCCTACTTTCCTATACAAATCAAAAAATTGAAGATTTAGTTACGATTAGAAATAAATTGTATATCTTTAGCCATGGATCCTTTAATAATACTTCAAAGAATTGGGTGGTCCAATTCAAAATTATGTGTCGTAAATTTCTAATAATGTTATTTTTATTGATAAAAAAAAAAGGGGGAAAATCATTATTAAAATTTACGATAATGTATATTTTTCCCCCATTTGTTGAGGGGGAAAAGGTTGATACCCTTTTCAGAAAAGGAGTTTTGGTCAGAATATAAATCTAACGAAAGACCCCTTAACTATTAAGGGGTCCATAGAACGAATCACACTTTTACCACTAAACTATACCCGCTACAATGCAATTATAGCATATAAATGGACCTTTTGTCAAACAGGAGAATCGGTCGGAATCAAGAAACAAGAACTAAGATCATAAAAGAATCATGAAAATTAGAGTGTTGACGTGTTTTGTTTCGTAAAGGGACCTAATGAAAAATTAAGAAAAGGAAAAGAGGACTCATTTATTTTTGTTTTGCCGAAGGTGTTGTGACAGATATATCTCAACAAAACTACTTAAGTCACAACACAACATAAAAATGCATTGTCCAAGAATTCGTAGTTCTATTTTTTTTTCTTACTATATTCATTATTCATTTTCTTATTATATTTTATATTATTCTAATTTAATATAATTTTAAATATAATTAATTTTAATAATCTATTTTTATAATAGATTATATATATCTAATTTATATATATAAATTAGATATATATTTCTATATATTCTCTAATAATATTAGTAATATTAGATAAGATATTAGATTGAATCTATTTTTCTAATGAAATTAGATTAAGAATTACTATTCAGAATAAGGGCTTTTTAAAAGTAAAGCCCTACTTTTTTTGTTTGTGTATTGTAACATAGTAATTCTATTTTGCACTTGCGGAGAGATGGCTGAGTGGACTAAAGCGTCGGATTGCTAATCCGTTGTACGAATTTTTCGTACCGAGGGTTCGAATCCCTCTCTTTCCGTTTACCTTGTTGATGATTTGGTATTTTATTTATCTTTTGATTTTATAGAGTCCCTTTCTTTTCTTTGTTTGATTTTTTTATAGAAATGGAAAATCAAAAAATCCTACTAAGAATATTGAAAAACCAAGCAAGGAAAACAAAATATTTTCTTTTGTTTTTTTATTCTTCACGTCCCGGATTACGTCCCGGATCGTTAGATAGAAATCCGAAGATGAAAAGAGAAACAAAAAATATCACTACCGTGTAAACAAATAGTTTTAGAGTAAGCATTATACAATCTCCAAGATAAGATCATTAAAAAAAAAGAAAGAGAATAGATTTTCCTATAATTACACGTTATGTTTCTTTTGACACTAAGAAATGAAGCGGTTTCGAGAAATCGAAAGGAATTTTCAGAAATTGATTTGTAATTGTAATAAAGTACAATGTTTTTTTACCAAAAATGGGATTTCATACCCACAATTAGATATTGGTGAGTAACTCAAATCTAATAGGGTTTTTGAATGTCAATGGAAAAAGGTAAGAATGAGGAAATGAGATGGTCCAGATTTTTCTTGGCTATAAACAAATTTAAATATTTGAATCGAGGATTCATACTGTAAGACTTATCTGATCGTATCAATTGTTAGAATTTTTTTTCGAATCAATTCTGAATTTTTCTAGGACAGGATTCAGAAAGATATCATCGAAAACTTACAGCGGCTTGCCAAACAAAAGCTAAGAGAAAAAAAAGTAGAGGTATTACTGGCATAACATCTATAATTGGATTCAAAAAAGCATAGGCTTCAGGTAATTTCGCGAAGAAAAAACTACTTGAATAAAGGGCAGAATTAATAGAAATACAGACCAAACTAAAGATATTAAGCATAGCAAACATTTTTTTTTAAATAATTGTGTTTTTGCTTTTTGTGAGTGAAATTCAAATTTCTTAATATTCATTTTTTTTGTTGTTATTTCTTTTTATTTCATTTCTGATTTATACTACTTAAATTTAAATAATATAAAAAATAATGAATAAAAATGATGAATAAAAAAGAAAAGGGATATTATATTCCAAAAATCCTTCTTTAATTTGAACTTACCCAATTTAAAATCTTTCCATTCTGAAATCAAAAGAGAATAGAAAAGAGAATAGAAGAAATCAGACTTTCATACAATATCTTAATTGAATTCTATGTAATGATCAATAATTTCGGTTTCATTCTATATCTACCATATCCTAGCAACAATCTATTCTATAGATATTTAGATATTTGGACTGGAATTGACGAACAACTACTACCAATATTAGTGTTTATTAGTGTCGAATAGAAATAGAAATGGGGCGTGGCCAAGCGGTAAGGCAACGGGTTTTGGTCCCGTTATTCGAAGGTTCGAATCCTTCCGTCCCAGAACATATCCATACATGAATCATATCAGAATCAAAATTTTATATCAAAATCAAGATTCCTGGTTTTGAAAAACCTTCTGTTTAAGTTAAGAATATTGTATTTAGTAGAATGTTATTCTTCTTTTTTTTTTATTTTTAATGATTCGTCTCTAAATTGAGTCACTTGAAGGTATAGATTCAAAAAAAACGGATTTCTTTTTTCGTATTACTTTTTTTATTGTTTTTAATATCTATTTTTTTTAATATCTATATATTAAATTCAAAATCGAAATTCTATTCATTTTTTTATATATTTCTATTTTACAATAGAGAATAGAATTTCATAATGAAATAGAATTTTCGAATTAATAAAAATCGAAATATTACTAAATATGAAAATCATTGAAAATCATTTTAATAATCAAAATAATCAAATTAACTATTTTTTTGATTATTTTGATTATCAAACAAAATAAAATATTGAGTTAATTTGAATTTTTGCCGAAACTTCTTTAGAAATTAGTCATTCATATCGACGAGAAGAAAAAAAAGTATAAAGTATAGATTACTTTGTATTGACTGAATCAATGACTATTCATAAATTCCTAATTGAATCAATTACATATTTTTTCCAAACTAGAGGAATGTTATGGTAAAACTTCGTTTGAAACGATTTGGTAGAAAGCAACGTGTGACTTGAAAGACATGATTAAATTAGCTGTGGATTCTTACATCCACCATTTTTTTATTATATAGTTTATTATATAGAATAGAAATGAGGGTGCTCTTGACTCGACATCGTTTGTTCTGTTCCACTCGAACTCATTTTTTGGGGGGAGTTGATAATGCAAATAGTACATGATGGAACTCGAGTTGATTCATTTATCAGGAGAAAGTATCTAGGGTTAGTGAAAATGAATAAGTTAGAACAACTTCGTAAGTATATTTTCTATTCGAAAGGATCAGATCCAATTTGAACCAATTTCAAAATAGAAAAAAATGGTATGTTGCTGCCATTTTTGAAACTATAAATGATCCCCGAAGTAATGTTTAAACCCAATGATTCAAGGAAAAGCTAAAGTATCCTGGAACAAGTAAATACCCTTTTCAATTGTCTCAACAACTATATCAGAATGAAGAATCAAAATAGATTCTAAAGAAGACAGACAAAAAGGGAGTAGAGACCGCTCAATAAATGAAATACCTAAAGGTTTTGTTTTCCTTTAAGTTATTTGAGATTTATCCAACCAACTTGAGTTATGAGATTATGAATACGAGTGATTTTTTCGGAAAAGAAAAAGAATAAGAAAAAAGTCTTTCAGTCTAATTGATTTTTTTATGGATTTTTTTAACACCTATCATTCTATATCTAGACAAAATTTCGAATTTTCTCGAGCCGTACGAGGAAAAAACTTCTTATACGTTTCTAGGGGGGGTGTATTATTCAGTTACATCTATCCCAATGAGCCGTTTATCGAATCGTTGCAATTGATGTTCGATCCCGAAGAGAGGGAAGAGATCTTCGGAAAGTGGGTTTTTATGATCCGATAAAGAATCAAACCTATTTAAATGTTCCTATTATTCTATCTTTTCTTGAAAAAGGCGCTCAACCTACAGGAACTGTTCAGGATATTTTAAAAAAAGCGAATGTTTTTATGGAACTTTCCCCTAATCGACAAACGAAATTCAATTAATCATTAATGAAAAATGAAATGAAATAGAAAAAAAGAGGGTGTGGATAACTTCTCTATAAATTTATAGAATCCTTTTCTCTCTTATCCCCCCCCCCTCCGCTCTTTTGCTCTGTTCATAGTTCATTTTTATTATTGCTATCGTAGAATATTGTTTTCTAGAACCACAAAAATCGATTTTTCTATGTTTATTGATATAAATAGAAAGAAAGAAGATCAAATGAATAAATGAGGTAATAAATGAAATAATTGCGATCTATAAATACATTACCCTCAATAAGTTGGGAATTCTTTGAAAAAATGAAAATAGGTTAGTTAAGCTTACTTATTACTATTTCGATTTTATATTGTATTGATTGAATCAAATCGATTTCGACTTTTTACTTATTAATTTTCGCATACACCCTTTAATTATTATCTATTTTTTTGTATCTATGTCGATTATTTATGTAGTGCCAATACAACATAATTGTTTGGTTTTTTATTTCTTTTTTTTTTTCATTAGTTTTATTTAAATATTTTTACTTTTTTAATAAATATTATTTCAATTTCAATATTCTATTCGAATTTTTTTTTATTTAATATTTCAAATTGAAACAAAATGAAAAATCTTTTTTGTTATTAATTTTGAATTATTAATATTAAATGAAATTGTAAATTGAATTCAAATTGTAGTATTTATTAAATTGTTATTTCATTTTTTTGTTTTTTTGTTTTCTCCATTGTAGTCTTTTCTTAATATTCTAATATTGACAACAGTGTATCAAACAAATATAATCCGATCGGAAATAAATGGATATATTTGTTTCTCTTCCATAAATTTTTGTTTTTTTTTTTTTTCTGAGAAAATTTCTTGTATTTTGATCTGATCTGTTCATTTTGACTTATTCCATTTTTTTGCTATTTTCAATTTGATTTTGTAATATTTTTTTTATTTTCTCCAATTCAATCTTTTTTTTATTCATTTTGATTGCGATTGTATCTACACTTCTTATTTTTTTAGGGTTGCTAACTCAATGGTAGAGTACTCGGCTTTTAAGTGCGACTCGGTTTTTTACACATTTCTATGAAGTAATAGATTCATCCATACCATCGGTAGAGTTTGTAAGACTACGACTGATCCAGAAAGGAATGAATGGAAAAAGCAGCATGTCGTATCAATGGAGAATTCTAAGAATATTTCATTCTTATTGGATCCGGCCCAAACCCTTGTTTGAATTCTTGGCTCGGAACAAAAGAAATTCAAAATTGGGTTGAATTAATAAATGGATAGAGCTTGGCGGCTCCAATTATAGGGAAAGAAAAAGAAAGCAACGAGCTTTGATTTTTTTTGAATAATTACCCGATCTAATTAAATGTTAAAAATATATTAGTGCTTGATGCGGGAAAAGCTTTTTCCATGAATGGATATTTGATTTTTTTTGATGAGTCCTAACTATTAGCTATTCTATATTATAATTATGGGGTGGCGATAAATGTGTAGAAGAAAGAGTATATTGATAAAGATATTTTTTTTTTTCCAAAATCAAAAGAGCGATTGGGTTGAGAAAATAAAGGATTTCTAACTATCTTGTTATCCTAGAATGCAAATGAACATAACATAAAACAATTAGATGGAAAAAGTGAGGAGAGAGAGTCCGTTGATGAGTCTTACTTTACTTGTTTTCGAGGTATCTATTCTAGTTTAATAGAATATCTTGTTTGGACGATATCGCACTATGTATGATTTGATAACCCAATAAATCCCCTATCCCTAGTTCAAAGCTAATTTCAAAAATGGAGGAATTTCAAGTATATTTAGAAATATATAGATCTCGGAAAAATGACTTCCTATACCCACTTATCTTTCGGGAATATATTTATACACTTGCTTATGATCATGGTTTAAATAGTTCCGTTTTGGTGGAAAATGTAGATTATGACAAAAAATCTAGTTTCCTAATTGTAAAACGTTTAATTACTCGAATGTATCAACAGAATTTTGGTAATGATTCTACCAAAAAGAAATTAAAAAATCCATTTTTGGGGTACAAAAAAAATTTGTATTCTCAAATAATATCAGAGGGGTTTGCCATCATTTTGGAAATTCCATTTTCCCTACAATTAATCTCTTCCTTAAAGGAGGCAGAAATCGTAAAATCTTTTAATTTACGATCAATTCATTCAATATTTCCTTTTTTTGAGGATCAATTTCCATATTTGAATTATGTGTCAGATGTACAAATACCCTACCCTATCCATTTGGAAATTCTGCTTCAAACCCTTCGCTATTGGTTGAAAGATGTCTCGTCTTTTCATTTTTTAAGGATCTTTCTTCACCAATATTGTAATTCGAATAGTCTTATTACTCTAATAAAATCGATTTCTACTTTTGGAAAAAGTCATCCAAGATTTTTCTTGTTCCTATATAATTTGCATGTCTTCGAATATGAATCTATCTTCCTTTTTCTCCGTAACAAATCTTCTCATTTACGATTAACATCCTCTGGAGTCCTTTTTGAGCGAATCTATTTCTATGGAAAAACAGAACATCTTGTAGAAGTTTTTGCTAAAGATTTTCTGTCGACCCTATGGTTATTCAAGGATCCTTTCATTCATTATGTTAGATATCAAGGAAAATCGATTCTGGCTTCAACGAATACGCCTCTTTTGATGAATAAATGGAAATACTATCTTATCAATTTATGGCAATGTCATTTTTATGTTTGGTCTCAACCAGGAAGAATCCATATAAACCAATTATCTGAGCATTCATTCTACTTTTTGTTTTTGGGTTATTTTTCAAGTGTGCGACTAAATCCTTCGGTGGTACGAAGTCGAATGCTAGAAAATTCATTTCTAATAGAAAATGTTAGGAAAAAGCTTAATACAATAGTTCCAATTATTCCAATAATTCGATTTTTGACTAAAGCCAAATTTTGTAACGCATTAGGTCATCCTATAAGTAAACCGGTCTGGGCCGATTCATCTGATTTTGATATTATTGACCGATTTGTGCGGATATGCAGAAATTTTTCTCATTATTACAATGGATCCTCAAAAAAAAAAAATTTGTATCGAGTCAAATATATACTTCGGCTTTCTTGTATTAAAACTTTGGCTCGTAAACACAAAAGTACTGTACGCGCCTTTTTGAAAAGATTAGGTTCAGAATTATGGGAAGAATTCTTTACAGAGGAAGAAGAGATTCTTTCTTTGATCTTCCGAAAACCTTCTTCTAC